TTGAATAAATAGTATTAATCAGAAAAATTAGAATTTAGAATATTGAAATTATAATATTTATCAATTCAAATTCGGATGTATGATACACAACGTATGATCATGTTTGCGAAAACGTAAGAAATCAAAGTATCTTGGCCCTCTCGTATGAACTGATCCAGAGGTAGATTGATTAGACAAATTCTGGTAAATCATTGATTCGTCTGGTGTCGAAATATATGATTCATTTACAAGTTTACTAGATCGAAAATTTGTGATGTTTAAAAATTAAGAGATCCAATGTCACATTCAGTAAAGATTTATGATACATGTATAGGATGTACTCAATGTGTCCGAGCCTGCCCCACAGATGTATTAGAAATGATACCTTGGGACGGATGTAAAGCTAAGCAAATTGCTTCTGCTCCGAGAACAGAGGACTGTGTTGGTTGTAAGAGGTGTGAATCCGCATGTCCGACGGATTTCTTGAGTGTTCGAGTTTATTTATGGCATGAAACAACTCGAAGCATGGGTCTAGCTTATTGATACGTTTCAAAAAACCACACACGAATACAATTTATTTACTGACAAAAACCCGTGCTCAAAATAGAAAAGATTTTTTTCTATTTTGAGCACGGGTTTTTCTGGCCCAAGTGTATCTTATTTTTACCACGAATTTTTTTCCTTGGTTAACAATAGTTGTAGTTTTGCCAATATCCGCGGGTTCCTTAATCTTCTTATTTCCCCATAGAGGAAATAAGGTAATTAGGTGGTATACTATTTGTATATGCTTAACGAATCTCCTTCTAACAACCTATGCATTCTGTTATCATTTCCAATTGGACGATCCATTAATCCAATTGACGGAGAATTATAAATGGATAAATTTTTTTGATTTTTACTGGAGATTCGGAATAGATGGACTTTCTATAGGACCCATTTTACTGACAGGATTTATCACCACTTTAGCTACTTTAGCGGCTCAACCGGTTACTCGGGAATCCCGATTATTCCATTTCCTGATGTTAACAATGTATAGCGGTCAAATAGGATCATTTTCTTCTCGAGACATTTTACTTTTTTTCATCATGTGGGAATTAGAATTAATTCCCGTTTATCTACTTTTATCCATGTGGGGGGGAAAGAAACGTTTGTATTCAGCTACAAAGTTTATTTTGTATACTGCAGGAAGTTCCATTTTTTTATTAATGGGAGTTCTCGCTATCGGTTTATATGGTTCCAATGAACCAACATTAAATTTTGAAACATCAGCTAATCAATCGTATCCTGTGGCACTGGAAATACTATTCTATATTGGATTTCTTATTGCTTTTGCTGTCAAATCGCCGATTATACCCTTACATACATGGTTACCAGACACCCACGGAGAGGCACATTACAGTACTTGTATGCTTTTAGCCGGAATCTTATTAAAAATGGGAGCGTATGGATTGGTTCGAATTAATATGGAATTATTACCCCACGCTCATTCTATATTTTCCCCCTGGTTAATTCTATTAGGCGCAATTCAAATAATCTATGCAGCTTCAACATCTCTTGGTCAACGTAATTTAAAAAAAAGAATAGCTTATTCCTCCGTATCTCATATGGGTTTCATAATTATAGGAATTGGTTCTATAAGCGATACGGGACTCAACGGAGCCATTTTACAAATAATCTCTCATGGATTTATTGGTGCTGCGCTTTTTTTCTTGGCAGGAACGAGTTATGATAGAATACGTCTTTTTTATCTCGACGAAATGGGCGGAATGGCTATTCCAATGCCAAAAATATTCACGGTTTTCAGTATCTTATCGATGGCTTCTCTTGCATTGCCGGGCATGAGCGGTTTTGTTGCAGAATTGATAGTTTTTTTTGGACTAATTACCAGTCCAAAATATCTTTTAATGACAAAAATACTAATTACTTTTGTAATGGCAATTGGAATGATATTAACTCCTATTTATTCATTATCTATGTTACGCCAAATGTTCTATGGATACAAGCTTTTTAATACATCAAACTCTTTATTTTTTGATTCTGGGCCGCGAGAGTTATTTATTTCGATTTCTATCCTTATACCTGTAATAGGTATTGGTATTTATCCGGATTTCATTTTCTCATTATCAGTTGACAAGGTCGAAGCTATTCTATCTAATTTTTTATAGATAGTTTTCGTGAATAAATGACTAAAACAAAAAAAGAGTCAAAAATCCTATTTTTTTTTAATAGTGTCCATTGTACAATGAAAAAAAAAATATTTTTTCTTCTCAACTTAAATAAAAAAAAAATGAATTGTAACCGGATATGTTTGGTCTTTGTGAGAACCCCTTGAATCACTACATTACTTGATTTAAAGGGTTCTCGACGGTTTATGCGAAGTTTTCTTCTACTTTCTTATACTTATATTCTTATACTTATATATTATATATATGCTTACTGTGTTTGTATTTGTCAGGCCCTTCCCCACTTTAATTCAATTAGATGTAAATGAACCATAACTATGTAGTCCTATTCCTAATAGATTGATCCCAAAATAACATATCCAAATTATAAGAAAGCCCATAGAGGCCACTATTGAAGAATTTACACCCTCCAATTTTTTATTTTTTCTAGTATGTAAATAAATCGCGAATATGGTCCAAGTAATAAACGCCCAAGTTTCCTTTGGATCCCAATTCCAATATGATCCCCAGGCCTCATTAGCCCATACTGCTCCCGAAAGAATACCTATGGTTAAAAAGATAAAACCTAGACTAATAATACGATAACTCCAACGATCCAATTGTTGAATAAATTGAGACCTGTAATAATTTCTGTAAGAAAGAAAAGAAGTGTTTCGTAAAACATTGTTTCTTTCGTTCATGTAGTTGGTCTCAGCAAAAGAAAATGACTCATTTAAAAAAAAAATTTTGTTCTTACCAATAATTCTTATTATGACTTTTCGAAATGTAATTACTAAAAGAGCTACTGATAATAATGATCCACATAAAAGAGCTGCATAGCCCAATACCATCATACTTACGTGCATCATTAACCAATGCGATTGTAGAGCGGGTACTAATATTGCGGATTGATGCATTTCGGTTAAAAGACCCGAAGTAGCAAAGCCTTGGGTAAAAATAACACTTGGTGCGATTATTGTGCTTAAATACTTTTTAAGTTTTTTAAAACCAAAACCTGGAACTATATGAAAAATGGAAAAACCCCATGAAAGAAAGATTAATGATTCATATAAATCACTTAAAGGTAAATGGCCCGAAAAAATCCAACGAGTAACTAATAATCCTGTTATACAGAAAAAAGTTACTATCATGCCTTTTTCGGACGAATCATATAGTCCTACGATTTTATTGACTAATAAGGTTATCAAATGAATTGCAATTACAATTGATACGACCGAAAACGATATATGAGTTAATATATGCTCTAAAGTTGAAAATATCATATAAAAAAATGAATAAAAAAAAAAAGATCCCCTAATTATATGAATGGAAATCGGGAATTGAATTCATTATAGGACTTACTCTTTTAGAAAATAAGATACCATGCCGCCACTCGGACTCGAACCGAGATGCTCTAGCACTGCTTCCTAAGAGCAGCGTGTCTACCGATTTCACCATAGCGGCTTGCTCGAAATCATAATAACCGATTTTTAGTCAATCGTCGAGATTGAAAGAGTCGATTCAAATGCAATATTTGTTTACTAAATATTATATTTAGTAAACAAATATTGCATTTGAAACATTAAATAATTTTATTTTAATTAAAAAAAGTCAATTCCAATAAGAATTCTTATTCTCGTTCTTTTTTTCGTTTAGAGTGTCAGTTTTATTTAACTTAACAACGGGGAATGGAGTTTTTCCTAGTTTATGCTCTCTCAAAATGGTACCGTTGGAACTAGATAGTTCTTACTTCAATCCATGAATGGAACAAAAAAATGTTCTTTCTGATTTTCATTTTTTAATGATTCTTTTTTTATTTATTTGATTTTATGAATCTAAAGAAATGGATTTTTTTTTTACAATTCAGTAGACAAAATAATTATTATTCTACATATCATAAGAGCAAAATGGGTTCAATTTTATATTGAACAGTTCAAAACATTAGAAAATATAAATTATTACTTATATCTCATTTTTTTAGTTTGTATAAATATTTGTATAAAATATATAAACTAAAATATATAATATAAATAAAAAAAAAGAACATATCGACAAAAAAACAAAACAATAATCATAAAAATTCCATAAAAATTCATAATTCAATTATACATATATATATAAATTATATATAATTATATATATATAAATTTGAATTATATACAATAAAAATACAATAAAAAGAAAAAAAAAATAAACGAAATTAGATTATTCTTTGAGTCCAGCTAATTCAGATTATTCCAATGTTTGTATTTGTTGCACAAAAAAACTTTTTGAGTTCCCCGTAGAAAGAGATTTCGCTAACGAAAAAGCTTTCAATGCTGCCCAATATCCCTTTTCCTTCCAAATCGTTTTCCGAATCCTTTTTTTTGATATAGAAGTGCGTTTTTTTGGAACTGCCATTCAAAAATTAGACTAGTTTATTCATTGCTATAGTTGGATGTGAAAGACATCTATTGTTCAAAATGAATTGTTCTTTAATTAGCCATATATCTATCTTATCCATTTTTTTTTTCTAAATTATATTATTCTACTCCCTTTCATAACAAAATGTGGATATGTAAAAATCACATAGTCTTTTTTTTTTTTTCCTAGTAATCTTTTTTGTAATTCTTTTTTATGTAAATTTTACAAAAAAAAGACTATTCATTTACTGTCTATTTTCTTCGTACTGCATTTATACATGAAATAAAATACATCGAAAAAGCTTAAGAACCCAACCCTTATCCTGCTTACTTGGTCGTTTAAAAGATACATGATTTTTAAAATCATGTATCTTAATTCCTTTTTTCTATCTAAAGTAAACTGTTGAATATCATAACCTTTTTTACAAACTTTTTCCAAAGATAGATTTTATTGGAATGGAAAATAATCAATTAGTGCCAAAACAAAACGAATTAATGATTCGGAATAAAAAACTAAAAAAAATTCTTATTTTATTCAGTCATATGGATTGTTTTTTATGATTCATATCAAAATAAACTAATGTTTTTAGTTTTGGTGTAATTATTTATCCTCACTCTATAGATATAAATTATTGTCTAATAATAATTAAAAATTTTTATTTTCTTAATATTACTAACTAAAATAAAAAAAAAAAAGAAAATAAAAAGTTTATTTTTCACTAGTAATTTGGTCATATCATTTGACACATTTTAACTTTGTACTTTGAACTATTGGAAATTTTGGACAAAAATTAAGAATAATTAACAATAGAAAATTATATTTCTATCTTAATCTTAATTTTTTTATTAACTGAACCCTTTCAAAAGAGATAAAATTGACGAATAAGAAACAAAACTCATTAAGAATTAAGAATAAATTTTCTTTTTTTATTATTATTATTTTTTTTGTATGGAATATACACATCAATATTCATGGATCATACCTTTCATTCCACTTCCAGTTCCTATGTTAATAGGAGTGGGACTTCTCCTTTTTCCCACGGCAACAAAAAATATTCGACGTATGTGGGCTTTTCCTAGTGTTTTATTGTTAAGTATAGTTATGATTTTTTCGGTGGATCTATCTATTCATCAAATCAATAACAGTTCTATTTATCAATATGTATGGTCTTGGACTATAAATAATGATCTTTCTTTAGAGTTTGGCTACTTGATCGATTCACTTACCTCTATTATGTTAATATTAATCACTACTGTTGGAATTCTGGTTCTTATTTATAGTGACAATTATATGTCTCATGATGAAGGATATTTGAGATTTTTTGCTTATATGAGTTTTTTTAATACTTCAATGTTGGGATTGGTTACTAGTTCTAATTTGATACAAATTTATATTTTTTGGGAATTGGTTGGAATGTGTTCTTATCTATTAATAGGTTTTTGGTTCACACGCCCTATTGCGGCAAATGCTTGTCAAAAAGCGTTTGTAACTAATCGTGTAGGGGATTTTTGTTTATTATTGGGAATTTTAGGTCTTTATTGGATAACGGGTAGTTTGGAATTTCGGAATTTGTTTGAAATATTCAATAACTTGATTTATAATAATGAGGTTAATCTTTTATTTGTTACTTTGTGTGCCTTCCTGTTATTTGGCGGTTCAGTTGCTAAATCTGCCCAATTCCCCCTTCATGTATGGTTACCGGATGCTATGGAAGGTCCTACCCCTATTTCCGCTCTTATACATGCTGCTACTATGGTAGCGGCGGGAATTTTTCTTGTAGCCCGCCTTCTTCCTCTTTTCATAGTTATACCTTCGATAATGAATGGAATAGCTTTGATAGGGATAATAACAGTAGTATTAGGAGCTACTTTAGCTCTTGCTCAAAAGGATATTAAGAGAAGTTTGGCCTATTCTACAATGTCTCAATTGGGTTATATGATGTTAGCTCTAGGTATGGGCTCTTATCGAGCCGCTTTATTTCATTTGATTACTCATGCTTATTCAAAAGCATTGTTGTTTTTAGGATCCGGATCCATTATTCATTCAATGGAAGCTATTGTTGGATATTCTCCAGATAAAAGTCAAAATATGGTTCTTATGGGCGGTTTAACAAAACATGTGCCAATTACAAAAACTGCTTTTTTAGTGGGTACGCTTTCTCTTTGTGGTATTCCACCCTTTGCCTGTTTTTGGTCCAAAGATGAAATTCTTAATGATAGTTGGTTGTATTCACCAATTTTCGCAATAATAGCTTGTTCCACAGCAGGATTAACCGCATTTTATATGTTTCGGATCTATTTACTTGTTTTTGAAGGATATTTAAACGTTAATTTTCAAAATTACAATGGAAAAAAAAATAGCTCATTCTATTCAATATCTTTATGGGGTAAAGAAAAAGAAGAAAAAAAAAAAAAAATTCATTTATTATCTTTATTAACAATGAATAATAATGAAAGGGCTTCCTTTTTTCGTAAGAAGACACATCCACATCGAATTGATAGAAATATAAAAAACATAACATGGCCTTTTATTGATATTACATATTTTGGAACTAACTACACTACTTTTTCCTATCCCCATGAATCGGAAAATACTATGCTATTTTCTATGCTTGTATTGGTACTATTTACTTTGTTCATTGGGTTCATAGGAATTTCTTTCAATCAAGAAGGAATAGATTTGGATATATTATCCAAATTGTTAATTCCATCTATAGACCTTTTACATCCAAATTCAAAAAATTCTGGGGATTGGTATGAATTTGTCACAAATGCAACTTTTTCGGTCAGTATAGCTTTTTTCGGAATATTTATAGCGTCTTTTTTCTATAACCCTTTTTATTCATCTTTACAAAATTTGAACTTACTTAATTTATTTTCAAAAAATGTTCCTAAAAAAATTGTTGCAGATAAAATAAGAAATGTCATATATGATTGGTCATATAATCGTGGTTATA